AATAGTTTTATAGATTTGACTGACATTTCGATAGGTTAATGTCTTATGGGACCTAGTAATAATTGGGCCTGTGTTATTCTTAAATATGTGGATAATAATCTTATAATCTTAATTTCACAGTCATTTTTGTTTAATTTTATTACTCTTTTTATTGAATACCCCAATATTCATAACTGAGTTAATATTAATATTGTTTTCTATTTATACCCCAATATTTATAGTAAAAATCAATAGTTTTATAGATTTGACTGACATTTCGATAGGTTAATGTCTTATGGGACCTAGTAATAATTGGGCCTGTGTTATTCTTAAATATGTGGATAAAAGTTTGATTCTAGCTTTAAGATTAATTTATTCATTGATCTATATGGTAAATTATTAAATTGGTTTTGTTGTTCCAGTAGTAAAAATTAAGTTTATTAGAGGTTTTGATTTAGAAATTGAATGTAAAGTAGATTAATATTTGTGCCAGCATTCGCGGTTACACAATTTACTTAAGTTAATTTAGTTGTTTTTAATTTAATTTTTAGTATGGATTTAAGTATGAGATTATTTAGGTGGAATTTATAGTTTGTTATAAAGTCTAGCATAATTTAATTGAGATATTTTTGTTAATAAACTAGGATTAGATACCCTATTATTTTAAATGTAAAATTTATTCAGAATGGTAATAGATATGATCTTTAAAGCTCAAAGAATTTGGCGGTAAGATATCTACTTAGAGGAATCTGTATATTAATTGATATTCCACAAGAGTTCATACCTTTATATTATATTTGTATACCGCTATCTTTGAGGGAATGTTATTTAAGTAAACTTTCTTTAATTAATTTAATCTTATATTAGGTCAAGGTGCAGTTTTTTTAAGGTTTATATGGATTACTTTTGTTTTAAGTATTAGGATTTTAATTTTAAAAAAATTAAGTTGAATTAGGATTTAACAGTAAGTTTGAATTAATTTATTTAGCTGAATTTTGCTATGTTTTATGCACATATCGCCCGTCACTCCTAATTAAGTTAGGATAAGTCGTAACAAAGTAATCTTACCGGAAGGTGAGGTTAGAATAAATATAGATATTTTAATATGAATATAACAAGCTATAGCTTATCTATAAAGCTTTTTAGTTACATTAAAAGTAAAACTTTTTGTTTAGTTTGAAGTTAACGTGGGGAAATTATTTACTTTAAAATTTGTATTTCATAATTTTTATATTTTTAGTATTCTAGAAATTATTAGTAATTGTTGAACTGTAAAGGGTTTTTACAAATACTTAAAGAATTAATATATATAGTACCTTTTGTATCAGGGTAAATTAATTAATTTAATTATTTTATTTTCCCGAATTTGAATGATCAAATTTTGTATTATGTATTTGTGTCAAAAAATTTTGTAATACTTTATTAGTAATTAAATGTTAGTCGTTTTCTATTTATCTGGTTATTAGGGAAATTAAATTTAATTTTACACTTTGACTTATATTATAAATCTTAATAGGATGGATTTAAAGTGTTAATTTACTGGGGATAATCTCAGTAAATTTAAATTATTACATGGGTTTACTTTTATTTTTTTACTTTTAAATTTTGTATTAAGTTTGTATTAAATTGGTTATATTAGTTATTATTTTTTTGTGTATATTTTTATACTTAATTTTTTAGTTTAATTTTTATTCTTGTTTAATAATGATTTAATTAGTATAACAAATAAATTGAGGTTAATGAATTCGACAAATATTATTTCCAGCTGTTTATCAAAAACATTTCTTTTTGTTTTTATGAAAAGTATCTTCTGCCCTATGGCTTAAATTGCTAAATGGCTGCAGTATTTTGACTGTGCAAAGGTAGCATAGTAATTAGTTTTTTAATTGGAAGCTTGTATGAATGGATGTATGAGAATTATATTTTATTTTTTTAAATGTTAAAATTTAAATTTAAAGTTAAAATGCTTTATTGAGTTATTGGGACGATAAGACCCTATAGAACTTTATATAATTTTATATTATTAATTTTTATTATAATATTTTTTAATTTAATCTTATATTTTGCTGGGGTGGTGGCTAAATGTTTAACTTTAGTTTTTATATTCATTTGTGTATGTTATTTTAGATCCTAAAAATGGAAATAAGATTAAGTTACCTTAGGGATAACAGCGTAATTTCAATGGGGAGTTCATATCTATATTGTATTTTGCGACCTCGATGTTGAATTAAGAAAATTTTAAGAAGCAGCCTTCTTATGAGTGAGTCTGTTCGACTTTTAAATTCTTACATGATTTGAGTTCAAACCGGCGTAAGCCAGGTTGGTTTCTATCTGATAAAATATTTATTTTTACTCAGTACGAAAGGACCAGTAAAAATTACCTAGTTAGGTAAATGTTTTTTAATTAAATGGTTTGGCAGATTAGTGCACTAAATTTAGAATTTGGTTAAGTATATTAAACTATACATTCATTAATTGATTTTTTTTTAATTTATTTAATTTTATTGATTTTTGTTTTAGTGTCTGTAGGGTTTTTTACTTTATTAGAGCGTAGGGTTTTAGGATATGTACAATTACGTAAAGGTCCTAATAGGGTTGGCTATTTAGGTATTTTACAACCTTTTAGAGATGGTATGAAGTTGTTTATAAGGGAGCAAGTTTATCCTATAAATTCTAATTATTTAATTTATATTATTTGTCCTTTTTTCAGCCTCTTTCAATCCCTGTTTATATGGGTGTTATTTCCTATGTATATTAATAGCCTTGAATTTAATTTAGGCGTGATATTTTTTTTATGTTGTTCTAGTTTGAGCGTCTATAGTCTTATAGTTTGTGGTTGGTCTTCTAATAGAATTTATTCTATATTAGGTTGTATTCGTAGAGTGTCTCAGGCTATTTCCTATGAAGTAAGACTTTCTCTTATTTTGTTATGTTACTTTTTATTAGTTGATAGATATAATTTTATTAGTTTTTTTTATGGGCAGTTTTCTATTTGGTTTATTATAATTTCTATCCCCCTATTTATATGCTGACTTTCTTGTTGTATAGCTGAGAGAAATCGTACTCCATTTGATTTTTCTGAGGGTGAGAGTGAATTAGTCTCAGGATTTAATGTAGAGTATGGTTCGGGGGGTTTCGCTTTATTATTTATTTCAGAGTATTCAAGAATTATTTTTATTTGTTTAATTAGTTGTGTTATTTTTTTAGGGTGTAATTTTAATAATTTAAGATTTTATTTTAAGTTAATTATTTTATGTTTTTTATTTTTATGAGTTCGGGGAACCCTGCCCCGGTACCGTTATGATAAACTTATGTATTTGGCCTGAAAGTGTTATTTACCTATCACTTTAAATTATATTTTAATATTTATTTTATTAAGGACTCTATGCTTTTATCATTTTTTTTTGTAAAGTTAATAAATTTCTCTTTCCTATATTTTCAAAATATAAGCTTTATCATAAGCTAAATAACCCTATTTAATTAATTTCTCTCACAGCTTTCTTATTATGGGATCATAGATGAAGTATAAGAAGTACAAAATAGTTAGAATTATACCTGTGTTTGTGTAAGGTTGCTCTACTGGACGCGCCCCAATTCATGTTAATAGGAATACTGTGGTGATAAATATTCAGAATGAAATTTGATTGATTGTATAGAATTGGATTCCCTTAAATTTAGTTTTTATTGAAAAGGGTAAAATGGCTAAGATAAGGATTGATATAAATAGTGCTAATACACCCCCCAATTTATTAGGGATGGATCGTAAAATTGCATAGGCGAATAAGAAATATCATTCAGGTTGAATGTGGATTGGTGTAACTATGGGATTGGCCGGTGTGAAGTTATCTGGGTCAGATAGTAGGTAAGGTTCTGACAGTGTAAGTATAAATAGAGCAGTAATTGTAATTGAAAATCCTATTAAATCTTTAATTGAAAAGAATGGGTGAAAGGGAATTTTATCTAGTTCTGAGTTAACACCTATTGGATTTCTAGATCCGGTTAAATGGAGAAAGAACAAGTGGATTATAGTTAATATTGCAATTATGAATGGGAGTATAAAGTGTAATCTAAAGAATCGAGACAAAGTTGCGTTGTCAACACTAAATCCCCCCCAGATTCAATTTACTAATATTGTTCCAATGTATGGAAAAGCTGAGAGCAGGTTAGTAATTACTGTTGCACCTCAGAAAGATATCTGACCCCAAGGTAATACGTAACCTAAAAAGGCCGTGGCCATGGTTGTTAATAGAATAATAATTCCTATGTTTCATGTTTTATTTAAATGATATGATCCATAATAGATTCCACGACCAATGTGTAGATATAAACAAATGAAAAATATTGAGGCACCGTTGGAGTGAATATTACGTATAAGTCAACCATAGTTAACGTCTCGCATAATATGACTTAAACTGATAAATGCTTCTTGGATACTTGCGTTATAGTGTATTGATAATAAAATTCCAGTAATTAATTGAATTATTAGACATACCCCTAAAATGGACCCGAAGTTTCATCAAGCTGATAGATTAAGCGGGGCTGGTAAATCAATGATCGCGTTGTTAATAATTGATAGTATTTTATCTCTTTTTCGTAAAGGTTTGTTCATAATATTATACTTATTTAGATCGTAGGGGTCCCTTAAAAATTTTGATGATTTTAGTTACTACAATTATAGATATAAGTAAGTATATAAATATGAAAATGGTAATAATAAAAGTTTTTTTGTTATAGATTTTCGTTATTGAGATTCTATCAATTGATATATATGACAACAAATTTTCGTCCATTAATGCTTCAATTATTATCCCCTCTACAGGTATTGTTATAGCAATAATGGGGATAATTGTTAATAGGATGTTTGTTGTAAATTTCTCATTAGAGGCAATTCTACTTATGTACATAAATAGAATAAGTAACCCCCCGATGAATATTAGAAACATAATTATTGAGATTCATGTTGTTGTTAAAATTTGCGCTATCAAGATGGTTGAAGTGGATGTGAGAACTAATAATATGATACCCATAGATATAGGGGTTTTTAGTACTAAAGTATACGATGAAATAACAATTATAAATTTTATGAGTAAAATTTTTATATCAACTAGTAGTTTAACGAGAATATTAATTTTGGGTATTAAAGGTATAGAGAATTTTCTATTTTGTTGAAGTTTTAAAGGGGTTCCTAATTTTAGTTTACAAGACTAATATTTTATTTAAATTATTAAAACTTATTAAAATTTTGTTTATATACATATATATTATGTCTATTTTTTCTCTTTTATTAGTTCGTAAGCATATTTTTCTTTGTCTTTTAAGATTAGAATACGTGGTCTTATCTCTATTAATGATATACGGATACTATTATATTTATACTAGTAGTTTTTATATACTTATTATTATGATAGTTTTTTTTGTTTGTGAGGGTGTTTTGGGTTTAAGCGTGTTAGTTAGATTAATTCGTTGTCACGGAAATGATTTTGTTATAACTTTAAGAATATGATAAGGGTTTATTTGTATATAATTTTAATGATCCCATTGTTTATTATTTCCCCAATAGAAATTATACAGCTTTCTTATTTACTTATTATGTTAATAATAACCTATGGAATTAATTGCTTGGATTTTTTTGGGTATATTTCATATAATTTAGGATTAGACATTTATTCTTATTGTTTAGTTTGTTTATCATTTATGATTGGTTCTTTAATATTTATTTCCATAGTTAATTGCTATAGTGCAAGGATATTTACCTTTTTTAATTTTTTGTTAATTATTTCTTTGTTAATTAACTTCTCGTCTCTTAATTTCTTATATATATATATTTCTTTTGAATTTGTGTTAGTTCCACTAATGATTTTGATTTTGGGTTGAGGCTATCAGCCTGAGCGGTTAATATCAGGGATGTATTTATTTTTTTATACGGCTTTTGCCTCATTACCATTATTGGTATTAATTATATACATAAGTTCAACTTATAATTCCTTATTTTTTGATTATTTAATTTTGGAGTCTAAATCATTTGTTATTCATTTGATTTTGGTGTTAGTTTTTATAGTTAAATTTCCCCTTTACTTAGTACATTATTGGCTTCCCAAAGCACATGTTCAAGCTCCCGTCAGAGGTTCTATGATTCTAGCAGGTTTAATACTTAAAATTGGGGGTTATGGTCTAATTCGTATCATAACAATTTATGAGTATTTGTTTATTCAATACTCATATATTTGGTTTACATTTTCTATTGTAGGTTCTTTTTTAGTTGGGTTGATCTGTTTGGTTCAGGGTGATATAAAGTGCTTAATCGCTTACTCTTCCATCTCTCATATAGGAATAGTCATTATAGGGTTAACTACCATGGGGATAGGGGGTTTAATTGGCTCTTACTTATTGATACTTGGCCATGGGTTTTGTTCCTCAGGTTTGTTTTATATAGCTAATATGTTGTATAGTCGCACCTTGAGACGAAGATTTTATTTAAATAGGGGTTTAATAGTCTATATTCCGAGAGGATCTTTGGTTTGATTTATGTTATGCGTTTTTAATATGAGATGCCCCCCCAGCCTAAACTTTATTAGAGAATTTATAATTTTAATTAGTATTATATCCTTTTGATCTTACTCTTTTTATTGATTTGTTTTAATCTCATTTATGTGTGCCTGCTTTAGTTATTATCTGTATAGATATAGATTTCACGGTATTTATCATAATATGTATAGATTTTCTAGAGTCACTGTAATGGAGTATTTGTGTGTAGTTATTCACTTAATTCCTTTGATTTTTATCCCTGTTTTTATAATAAGTCTTTTATAAATAATTTAAGTAGTTTATATACAAAATATAGGTTTGTGGTTCCTATGAAGTTCATTCAACCTTGAATTTTGTTAATATTAAATTTATATTATATTTGATCTTTACTTTTATTTTTAATAGCTATTTTCTTTTTAGGTTTATGTTTAAATTTTATATTACTAGATTATAGATTAATAGTTGAGTGGGTCGTTATTTCTTTTAATTCAGTGTCAATAAGATATTTTATTTATCTTGATTGGATTTCCATAGGGTTTTGTTTTGTGGTCTTTACCATTTCTTCCATAGTAGTTTTGTACAGAGGCACCTATATAGGTACATACAATTACAGTTCAGTTCGGTTTTTATTATTAGTTTTAATATTTGTAACTAGAATGTTACTAATAATTGTTAGCCCTAGACTTGTAAGAATTATGTTAGGGTGAGATGGTTTAGGTTTAGTGTCTTACTGTCTCGTAATTTATTACAGATCTTTAAAAAGATATTTAGCTGGTATGATTACTTGCTTAATTAATCGTTTAGGGGATATTGGTTTATTAGTCTCTATTAGTTGATTGTTTGGTTATGGTAGATGAAATTTTATATTTTATTTAGATTATTACAGAAATTTAATTTTCTACTTAATTATTATTTCATCTTTTACCAAAAGTGCTCAAATTCCATTTTCTAGATGATTGCCAGCGGCTATAGCCGCCCCAACACCCGTGTCGGCGTTAGTGCACTCATCAACTTTAGTTACAGCGGGGGTTTACTTATTAATTCGTTTTTATAATTATTTTATGTTTATGAACTATTTTTTTATATTTGTGGGGATTATAACTATAATCATATCCTCCCTATGTGCTAATTATGAATTTGACTTGAAAAAGATCATTGCGCTATCAACATTAAGTCAGCTAGGGTTGATAATAAGATGTTTATTCATAGGATTGGTAGATTTGTCCTTATTTCATTTACTTTCACACGCCATATTTAAGTCCCTATTGTTTTTATGTTCAGGTATTATTATTCATTTAATAGGTGGGGGGCAGGATATTCGTATAATGGGTTCCATTTGTGTTAACATCCCACTTACGTGTAGATGCTTTAATGTAGCTAATATATCGTTATGTGGATTTCCATTTCTTAGTGGGTTTTACTCAAAGGACTTCATTGTTGAAATAGGTGTATTTAATAGATTAAATATATTCTATTTAATTTTGTTTTATTTGGGTTTAGGTTTAACATCCCTCTATAGAATTCGACTTATTTATTATACTTTACTATCCGGATATAATTATAATGGATTTATTAATAGAGGTTTAGGGGGTACTATTTATCAAATAAAGTATAGCCTTATTTTATTATCATTTTTTTCTCTTACTTTTGGTTGCATATTTATTTGGTTGACTAGTTTGGACTTAGGATTTTTAATACTACCTTTTATTATTAAAATCTTAAGTTTGGTTATAGTTTCATTAGGGGTTTATGTAGGGTATGAGTTGAGTTTTGTTTCTTATTTAATACCCAACAATTATTATTTTTTAAATGGTTCTATATGGTTTATATATAGATACTCTTATGGATTATTTAGGGTTGGTTATATTTACGGGTTAAACTTATTTAATGTTACATATTGAGGTGAATATTATGGTGGGGCTGGACTTTCTTTCTATCTAAGTAGGGTTTCTAATTTAATACAGCTTATATTTTTTGGTTCCCTAAGGGGTTTTTGTTTAATATTAATTGTTTGATTATTTTTTCTTATTTAATTATTTATATAGCTTATTTTTAGAGCATATCAGTGAAGTTGATAGGGAAATTTAGTATTTGTAAATAAATATTTATAGACTAAGGTTGAAGTCATTTTTTTAATGAAAATAAAATGTTTTAATTAAACTATATAAAACAAAGGGAAAACGGAGTTTAACCGCTTTAACACTTAGTTAGCAGCTAGTATTATACTGAACCCTCTTTAATTGGATTATAAAATCATTTTCCTCATTAACATTAAGGTGCCTCCTCCTTGGCTTCAATTAAAACACGAAGGTTTTATAAACCTTAAATCTTAGGTCGAAACTAAGTGCAATTTTTACTTCTATGTTAAAGATTAACCCTACGGGTACCTTCTGATTGCAATTCAAACATTATAATTAAATATAATCCTATAAATAGTATTATTCTGTTCACTTAATTATCCCATTATTTCATTCGTGAAATAACCCTAATAAAAGAATTATAATAAATAATGATGTTGTAAGAATTCATGTTTTTATTAGTGCTGTTTTTACAGTTAAAATTATAGGTAATACCATAATGATTTCAATATCAAATACCAAAAAAAGTACAGCAATAAGGAAAAAATGTATTGAAAATGGTAATCGGGTGTAAGATACTGGGTTAAACCCACATTCAAATGGAGTGGCTTTTTGATTGTCAATAATAGATTTTTTACTAATGATAGAGGTGATTCTTATTAAGATTAACATTATCAATATGATTAATAATAATCTATATGTTATTAGGTTTATTATTCAATTAATTTTTCTTATCCTTTAAGTTGGAAGCTTAATATACTTTATATACTAATTGAATAGCTTTAGTTACATTTCAATGTAGTTTTTAACCCCCCCACCAATATACGGAAGTGTATAAGAATAATCATACTACATCCACAAAGTGTCAGTATCATGCTGATGCTTCAAAACCTACATGATGTTTTATGGATATGTGGAGCTTTAAAGTACGTATAGTAGACACAATGATGAAAATAGTACCTACAATCACATGGATTCCATGGAAGCCCGTGCTTATAAAGAATGTCGACCCGTATACTGAGTCTGCTATTGAAAATGGGGCTTCAAGGTATTCAATTATTTGAAGTAAGGTAAAGTAAATTCCCATTAAAATTGTAATAATTAATCTATGTTTAGTTTGTGAGAAGTTATTGTTGATGATTGCGTTATGGGCTCAGGTGATTGAAATTCCTGATGATAGTAAGATTAGGGTGTTTAGTAATGGGATTCTTAATGGATTAAATGATTTAATACCTATCGGGGGTCATTGTATACCTACTTCAATTGCGGGTGATAATCTACTATGGAAGAATGCTCAGAAAAATGATGAAAAAAATAATACTTCTGATGCAATAAAAAGTATCATTCCCCATTTTATTCTTTTAATAACTTTTTTAGTATGAAGTCCTTGGAAGGTAGACTCCCGCACTACATCCCGCCATCATTGGATTATAGTTATAATGATAATAAAAGTTCCTAAGTTTATAAGTAATATTTGATTATTGTGAAATCACATAACTGTCCCTGATGCTGTAGTTATAATTCCTATTGACGCCGTCAATGGTCAGGGTCTATTCTCGACTAAGTGGAATGGGTGGTTTTTCATTTAAATTTCTCTTGAGTATAATGTTGATAGGGTTATAAAAACATATGATTGAATAAATGCAACAGCTAATTCAAATACCATCAGTCCTATAAATAATCATATAATAATTAGTATTATTGGGAAGTTTGAAGATAAATTATTTCCTAATAAAGATATTAATAAGTGTCCTGCAATTATGTTAGCAGTTAATCGTACCGCCAAGGATCCGGGTCGGATAAAATTTCTAATTGACTCAATTAGCACCATGAACGGTATTAGGGGGGCGGGAGTTCCTATTGGAACTAGGTGGGTGAATATATTATTTGTTGAGTTTAATCACCCATACATTATTAGTGATATTCATATTGTTAATGCAATTGCTAATGATATTGATAAGTGAGCTGAGGGTGTAAATACATAGGGTATCAAACCCATCACGTTAATGGTTAACATGTAAGAGAATATTCTTACTATTAAGATAGAAGGCTTTCTCGTTTTAATATGTATGATGATTTCTTTTATAATTTTTATATATAGGTTTAATATAATTGATGATAATTTTCTAGGTGTTTTTCAGAAAGGGGTAGGTAATAGTATAAATAAAATTATTCTAAACCAGTTTAAGGAAAATAGCCCTGTTGAGGGGTCAAACACTGAAAATAGGTTTAGTATCATTTTCACTTAAGATTTTTAGAGTTTTTATTAATATTAAAGTTAATTTTTTTAACCGACGTGAAATAATTAATTATTATTATTAATAGTAATGTAATGGAGGTTGTTAATAAAATTGAAGTTCACCATATAGGAGCTATTTGTGGGATAGAGAATCACCTCTATAGGGTATTTCTAGTTTGACATTCTAGTGTTTTATCAGTATTTAAACTAGATGCTCTTTCTCATTAAGAGTATTCGCTTTTTACTATAATTTGGTTTAAGAGACCAATACTTGCATTTAAGTGACTTAATGAGGAGAGATTTTTAATTCATCTTATAAAGGATTTCATATTAACAGATTCAATTATAATTGGTATAAATCTGTGATTGGCACCACAAATTTCTCTACACTGACCATAGTATACACCTGGCCGAGATATAATAATACTTCCCTGATTGATACGCCCCGGGGTCCCATCAACTTTAATTCCTAGTGCAGGAATAGTTCAAGAGTGAATAACATCTATTGAAGTAACTAAAATTCGTGTTTTTGTGTTAAATGGGAGAACAATTCGGTTGTCTACTTCTAAAAGTCGATATTCATTATCATTTAGTCTTTTAGTGTTCCTCATGTATGAGTCAAATTCAATGTTCTTAAAGTCTGATAGTTCATATCTTCAATATCATTGATGTCCAATAGCTTTTATAGAAATTAATGGTTTATTAGTTTCTTCTAATAGGTACAGGATTTTCAAAGATGGTAATGCAATAGTAATTAATATAACTGCAGGTAAGATTGTTCAGATAAGCTCAATTATTTGTCTTTCTAGCATGTTTCGGTTGATTAATTTATTGGTTAGTAAAGAGGAAATTATGTACAGAACTCCAGTTGTAATTATAACTAGGATTATTATAGTATGGTCATGAAAAATAATTAACTGTTCTATAATAGGGGTAGCCGGGTCTTGAAATCTAATTATGTTTCATAGTGCAATTGTCAGAGAAATAAAATTATTTATATACGAATTTTAAGTCCATTGCACTACTCTGCCACACTGATTAGAATATGGTAATTACCTATTTAGGTAGATGATATCATAGGGAGTTCTATATAAGAGTGTTCTTGGGGTGGTGTTAGTTGTAATCACTCAATTGCTGAATTTCTATAGAAAGTTGATATTGTAATACGTTTTACTATTAATCTTTCTCATAAGATAAAGATTAAGATTATGATTCTAATTAATGAAATCATTCTTCCAATAGATGAAACTATATTTCAATTTGTGTATGCGTCTGGGTAATCTGAGTATCGACGAGGTAGTCCTCTCAATCCTAAGAAATGTTGTGGGAAGAATGTAGTATTCACACCTACAAATATGCATATGAATTGAATTTTCAATCATTTAGGGTTTATTGTAAGTCCTGTAAATAAGGGGTATCACTGGATGAAACCCGCTATAATCGCGAAAACTGCCCCTATAGATAGAACATAGTGGAAGTGAGCTACTACATAATATGTGTCGTGTAAGATTACATCAATAGACGAATTTGATAGAATAATACCAGTTAGACCACCAATAGTAAATAAGAATACAAATCCAGTAGATCATAACATAGAGATTGACATCTTAGAAGATCTTCCATGTATTGTAGCTAATCATCTAAAGATTTTAATCCCAGTTGGGACAGCAATAATTATGGTAGCTGATGTAAAGTAAGCCCGTGTATCAACATCTATTCCTACTGTGAATATGTGATGAGCTCATACCACAAAACCTAAGATACCAATAGATAATATGGCATACACTATTCCGATATAGCCAAAAGACTCCGTTTTCCCGCTCTCCTGCGTGATAATATGAGAAATTAAGCCGAATCCCGGCAAAATCAGAATATATACTTCTGGGTGACCGAAGAATCAAAATAGGTGTTGGTATAGAATTGGATCACCCCCTCCAGCTGGGTCAAAGAATGTTGTGTTAATATTTCGATCTGTTAGTAGTATTGTAATTGCACCTGCCAATACTGGTAGTGAAAGTAGTAAAAGTACTGCCGTAATTACAACTGATCACACAAATAAAGGTGTTCGGTCTATAGTTATACCAGCTGGTCGCATATTTATTACGGTTGTGATAAAGTTAACAGCCCCTAGGATAGAGGAAACCCCTGCTAAGTGTAATGAGAAAATAGATATATCCACTCTAGGTCCTGCGTGGGCAATATTTCTAGATAAGGGTGGGTAAACTGTTCAACCTGTCCCAACTCCCATTTCTACTAATGAACTAGATATTAACAGGGATAGAGAGGGGGGTAAAAGTCAGAATCTTATATTGTTTAATCGTGGGAATGCTATATCAGGGGCTCCAATTATAAGTGGAAGTAGTCAGTTCCCAAACCCCCCAATTATAATAGGTATTACTATAAAAAAAATTATGATGAATGCGTGTGAAGTAACAATAACGTTATAGGCTTGATCATTATTAATAAAAGACCCTGGTTGAGCGAGTTCAATTCGAATAATTATTCTCAGTATTATTCCTACTATTCCAGATCAGATACCAAATATGAAGTACATTGTTCCAATATCCTTATGATTTGTAGAGTATAGTCACTTTTTCATAACCCTAATAAACATATTAAGATGTCTGATAAAAGTGGTAAACTGTAAATTTACTTATGAGTGTAATAAAAATTCAAGCTCTCTTAATAAAAAGTCTTATAGTTTAATAAAAACTTTAAATTGCAAATTTAAAAATGTTCAATATCTTCTAAGACTTACCCAGTCAGTCAGATATTTATAACTTTGAAGGCTACAAGTTTTTAAAATTAACTTAAAGTCTTTCTTCTATAAGTTAATTATTCTTGAGCATAGAATTGGTGTTGTTAAAATATTTAATATAAATAAGAATTGGTTTAGTGGGTTTGTTAATAGTATTCATTTTTTGAATGAGTTGAATGTTAGTATTGATGTAAATGTTAATCGTATATAAAATAACAGTACTAACATTGATGTTATTACTAAGACAAGTATTGTGAGTGTTTGATTTTCGTTAATAGCTTTTTGAATTACCATTATTTTTATGAAAAACCCTATTAAAGGGGGGAATCCGGCTATTGATAACATATTGATTCAAAATGTTATTCTTATTCAATTACTAAAATTATTAGAAATTATTTGGTTAATATAGTTGATTTTCATAGTTTTAATTCTTCTTGCTAGGAAAATCATTATTAGTGAGTAAATAATCAAAAATATTGTTGTTTCAATGATTCTTGACAAAAGAATTATTATCAATCTTATATTGTAAATAGAGGAGTACCCTAACGTTTTTCGTATAGACGATTGATTGAGACATGCTACTGAGCTGATCATTATACCTAACAAAATAGGAAAGGTTAGGAATTTTGTATTAATTTGGTGTATGACAATTATTGGCGGTAGTTTAATAACTGTCAACATGGTGATTAAAGGAAAAATTCTTAAAGGTTCAATAATTATAAGTACTCAGTTATGAAAAGGTGCTGAGCCTAACTTAATTAATATGGATGTCGTTAGGATAATTTCATTCAATCCTGTTATTATACTATCCCCAACTAGTATAATTGCGATTCTGAATAGGAATATGGTAGAAGCAATTCTTTGGACAATAAAGTATTTAATTATTGCTTCTGATCTCAGTGAGTTTTCATTTTGTATTAGAGGGATGAAGGATATAAGTACTAACTCCATACCTATTCACATTGAAATTCAATTGTTTGAACATCTTACTATAATAACCCCAATTATTATAGTGTTTGCTAATAAAATTTTAGTTGAATTGAAATGTATTAAAAAGAAGAATATTAATTCTATGTTTAGGGTATGAACCTAATAGCTTCGTTTAGCTTATCTTTTTATAGTAATTTTGCTAAAAGATGTAAGAGGCATAGGAGATTTTGATTTTCCATGGTTAAGTTTAATTCTTAATTTAGTAGCAACGAAAGTATAAATTATACATGTTTTATTCTATCAAAATAATCCTTTTTCAGGCATTTCATCGTTTTTTTTAATTATTTACTTAAATTCATTTTATTAAAAAAAAATTAACAAGGCTTAATTTAATGCTTAAATTTCAGTAAATATTTTCTAATCAATTTCCAAAAACGATAAATTTCCTATAATAGCTCAAAAATTTTAAACTCAATAATAAACAAAGTATAATAAATATTTTAATAATAATAATATATTTAATATATAATATCAATAAGATATTTAATTAAATATAAATCATTTAATAAATATTAAAGAATAAATCTAAAAATAAAAATATATGATATTAAAAATAATGTATAATAAATATTTTAATAGTAATAATATATTTAATATATATATAATAAATATTTTAATAATAATAATATATTTAATATATAATATCAATAAGATATTTAATTAAATATAAATCATTTAATAAATATTAAAGAATAAATC